ACAACCGGAATAAGGAACCTTAGAATTCACCCTACCTGTCGATGAATAAATTGGATTTGAGAGGACCACCAGCTAGCGGATCAGAAAGATTTGTATGGAATGTCCTACTCCTGCCTGAGCGATCAACCAATCCCCTATTTCAGGGACATCTGTGTTAGGTAGGCCCAGGGATCACTGATTAGTCGAATGAGCCCATCCCTCTGGCCTATCATTCATTGGTCGACCCGGCTGGCGGCTCCTGCATCTCCATGGGGGCCCCTTCATACAAGTTTGCTGCTAGGAGTCCCTCTAGTCGAATCAATAATCCATAGAAGTCCCAATAGAAGTTGACTGACCTGGCTCTTCAATCGACGATCTACTGCTCCCTCTTAGTTGCAGATGCCCATGCTTTGATTCGAAAGCCCTAGCCAGTGATGAATCCCCAGGAAGATCGGAGTATTGAATTCCTCCTCCCTTCAGTCCAGTTTGAACCCGTCCCAGCAACGAAGACCTTCCTACTGCAAGGTGAGGCTCTGCCCTTCCCCTAGAATCCACTCCGGGTCGGAGGAGCAGCTAGTCCAACTTCTTGAGCAGCCGAGATATTGAACAACGAACATTTTATTGAATTCCTTGCCTCACCCTGAGATGATAGGGAAGGTCGATTTGACTCGAATCCTGGACCTGATCTTTAATCCTACACCGGTTAATGATGCGATGGGAGAAGTTTTTCATGTCGGCTGGCCCAGTCGAGGCTCGTCCATGCCCAATCCCAATGGACAAACCTTCGATCTGCCCCTAGCTCTATAATCCACCCGTCTTCCCCAGTCCCTGAAAGCCCTCCTGGGCCTAGCCCTCTTTCTCCACTCGAGTCTTAAGTTCAGCGGCTTTCATCGTTGACGAACACCTGCGCTAATAAGACAAAGAAGTGGGGAGTCTATGCCTTGAATGAATCAGTAACAACGGATTAGTGGAATGAGGGATCAAGAGACGGATAGAGGGGGGGGATGGCCTATCAATCATTGGTGGACCTTCCGTCACGGAGCTCTCAACTGAGTTGTTTAGGTTCTGGAATTCCATCTCTAGTTGGGGGTTTCGGTTCGAAGGTTATAAAATGTGGTGCGGGTTCATCTCTCTCGACCAGTTCAGGTTCAAGGGAAGGGTGATCGAGGGGACCAAGACTTTAGATCTCTTCTCTATGGCGGGAGGTTTATTTCGTATCAAGAGTGTGTTGGGGAGGCCAGGGAAGACGGATTGGATCGAGAGGCGATGCCTATGCCTCTTCTTTATCGATAGGATTCCCATCATTTGCAGTCTCCGGCGAAGGAGACAAGGGCGAGGCACCGAACATGTTCTATCCTCAACCTCCATCCGTCATTAGTAATCTCAATCCGCTTTTCCTATTCACTAGTACACTGCGCGCTACAACTAGCAGCCTGCGGAAAAACGCTAGCGCGCTAGCTAGCTACTTATAGTTATAGCACTGTTAAGCCTGCTGAAAAGAAAAATGGAAGCTAGCTAGCGCGCAACGGCTGAAAAGCCAGCAAACTCCGGCTTTCAAGCCTCCCTTGTATATAAGGTAGTAAGGGCGCTAGCGCCCCTATAGCTTAAGGTTACTAGTCAAGGGCGAGCTGGGCCCTGTATATACAAGGCAAGCGAACTCTATAAGCGCAGACCTTTCCCTCCCGTAATGGGACCTGGGCTGAGTCAAGGGGCTGCTTGCTGCTCGTGGAGTGCTTATGCACTCCACTCGTTACCACTAAACGACGAAGCCAGGAGCGGAAGGAGGGACTTGAACCCTCAACCTCAGCCTTGGCAAGGCTATGCTCTACCATTAAGCTATTTCCGCCAGCTCCGGTAGTGGCGAAGCACTACTGAGCAATTCACGTATCACTTGATACGGACGACTTCTCTTTTTCCGCCGGACCAAACTCTTGACCTCCGATCGAGCTACGAGCACGAGTAGGTAGGCGGCTAGGGGGGGGGAGGGGGGACCTTTCTTTTTGCTTCGCGCCAGATGAGATGATGATTAGTGGGTCAGGTCCAGTGTGTGTGTGCTCTTTATCACTATCACTAAAGGGGGCGGGCTGGCTGGGCTGCCTTTTCAATCAATCTCCGGCCGCTCAGTGCCGCTATTGGTGCGATAAGTAAGGAGTCTTGGTCTCGAGTCGAGCTGGGGCGTCATTTCATTCTCGTAACGGGAGTGAGTGCACCGCAAGACCAGACAAGTTGCTCCCTCGCCTCGCAGCGGCGGCATCTGTCTTTTAAGTTAAGTCATTTCCTAAGACGGCTCCTCTTATTCTACGATAATCCAAGCTGCAGCTCCACGAGTCTGCTCGGAACCGGTCGATTCCTGAGCCATTCGTTCTCCCCTCTCGGTTGGCGTTTGCCAGCCACTAGAGCAAGTAAGAGAACCTACAGTGAATGAACTTAAAGAACCGAAGATTTTGACCGGATTGTACACCTTTGTGTCTGCCTATGTATATGGATGTGCATAAAGAAGGGACATCTCTCTCTCGACGGGGAAGAAGCTGCAGCGGCACCTCACGAACTTCTTACTGGGGCAGCACCATCCTATAGGCATTTGCGAGTGTTTGGATGCACGTGTTTTGTTCATATTCCTGCGCAGTTAAGAGAGAAATTGTCCCCAAGGCAACCACTTGTGTCTTTCTTGGATATGCTCAGTCCGGGTATAGATGCTATGACGTGAAATCCAAGAGACTCGATGTATCCTTGAATGTTCTCTTTAATGGGATCGCCTCATATTTTCCTTAACCTAATTAATTGGCCCCGGGGGAGAATGGTGATGGAGATGTATTGCGGCCTTCTCCTGTTCATCAACTCGAACCTCATTCTTCTGCAGTTGATGTTACAGATCAGCCTCACTCTTCAGGCCAGCTGCTTTGCCCAGCATCTTCTGCCGATTGTCAGCCTGTTCAGCTGACCTCAGAGGATTCCAGTCACCCGGCACAGCATGTTTATTCTCGGCGGCGATAGCATACAATCTGGGCTGTTTCCCAGGGTCAGACTACTCCAGAAGATCCGCAGTCTAGCCCAGTTGCTTCCTCAGATTCTGGATCCCTCTCTCAGGTTCGTCGATCCTCTCAAGTTTCTTATCCCGTTGAAGGATTTTTGTCTTATCTTATGAATCGTTTTCCCCAAAACATCGAGCTTACCTCATGTCAGTTCAATCTTCTCATGAACCTGAAGCCTCCAATCATTCTTGCTGGAGAGATGCTATGCAGGAAGAAATCAATGCCCAGGAAAAAAAGAATAAGACTGAGTCTCATTGCCTGCAGGGAAACAAGCCATTGGCTGCAAGTGGATTTACAAGATCAAGCATAAAGCAGATGGCTCGGTAGAGAGATACAAAGCTAGATTAGTAGCTAAAGGACTCCTTCAAGAATATTGAGTCGAAACTGAGGAAACATTTGCCCCAGGTTGCTAAAATGACCACCCTTCGTGTCATTCTTGCCTTGGCTGCAATCAAAAAGTGGCCCTTATTTCAAAAGAATGCCTTTCTCCACGGAGATATGCAAGAATAAGTTTCTATTCAGCCTCCTCCAACTCCAGGCTTCTCTTCTCCTAGGAATCCTAACTTGGTATGCAAGCTCAAGAAAGCTCTCTATGGGCTAAAGCAGGCACCAAGAGCTTGGTTTGAAAGGTGCAGCAGATCAGTTGAAGGAGCCGGTTTTCAAAGGAGTCAATCGGATCATTCAATGTTTATAAGGAGGTCGACATCAGGTATTGTCCTTCTTCTGGTTTATGTGGATGACATTGGTTTCTCTAGTAATGACTTAGCTTCGATAAATGAGCTTAAGAGAACATTAAGGACCCAGTTTGATATGAAAGATTTAGGGGACTCAAAGTCTTTTCTGGGGATTGAAGTGATGAGGTCGCAAAGAGGGATCATTCTATCCCAGTGCAAGTATGCAATGGATTTCTTGTCAAAAGCTGGTCTTTCTGCATGCAAACCGGAACAAGATCTCAAATTAGCCTCAGATGCAGGAGAGCTATTGGATGACCCATCTACTTACAGGAGACTTGTTGGGAGCCTTTTCTACCTGACTAATTATCGCCCAGACATTGCTTACCGAGGCTTATTGAAAAAGGGGGAGTGATCAGCCGATTTATGGACAAGCCGAGATCATCTCACTTAGAAGCTGCTTTTCGGATTCTGCGATACATCAAAACCTCACCGGGAAGAGGTTGATTCTTGCCTACGTCATCCTCTCTTCAGCTGTCTTGTTACTCTTATACTGATTTCATTAAGGCAGTAGATTATTCTATTCTGATTGGATTTCGAACATCGTCCCCGTGCCCAAGAAGGATGGACGTGTTCGCGTATGCATCGATTTTTTCAATCTCAATAAAGCATGTTCCCAAAGATGATTTTCCGCTGCCGCACATTGATTTGCTCGTGGACAAGACTATTGTGAAAGTCTGCCTACTATACTACTACTACTACGATTTGCCGACGATTAGAAATTCTCGTCGTCGGCTTCCTCGAGGTAGAGTTCGTTTTGTAACAGGAGCCCCGTTGGGCTTTTACGGAGCTTGGCCTGCTTTCGCATTAACTCACCATTTGGTGATTTGGTTCGTAGCAGCCCAAGTATATCCAGGAGTTCCTTTTACACGCTACGCTATCCTCGGTGACGATATCGTCATCGGAGATGAGCGGGTGGCTGAGCGTTATCGCGAGCTAATGTCGCAACTGAATGTTAAGATTTCGTTAGAGAAATCATTAGTATCGTCAGTTGGTGCTTTGGAGTTTGCTAAGCGGTTCTTCGTACGCGGGGTGACTAAGGACTTGAGTCCCGTCTCCTGTCGCATGTTAAGATCCTTAGTAAGTTCCATATCCCTTGTTCCCGTAATGAGGGCCATTAGGTCTACGGATCTTCCATTGTCGTATCGTTTACGGGAAGCTGGGTACCGGGTGTATACTCGACGCACGGCGCCTCCTGGGAGACACTGGCATCGGCATTTCCTCGTGTTTCACTCACCGAACGGTGTGTGTCCCCTCCCTTTTTTGATCTGGTTAAGCGCAACCACTGGTAAACACTGAACCTCTTACCAACAAGGTATGGTGAGGGGGTACCTGATTAGGCTCTTGACCCCTCGATTCCCGAGAGACTCGGTGATCTCGGAGTTATTCGAAGCCTGGTCAGAGTACGACTGGTTAGGGGAGGCATGGGCTTTGTCCGAATGGATGAAGTCCATTCTCTCTTACTGGTCTTGGTACTACACTATCGCGGAGGATCTCAATACTCCCATTGAGGTTCTATTGGATCCTCCGGTTGTGCCACTGGTGACTAACCGTACAAATCAATTAGATCATTTTAAGAAGTACGGCGCAGTCTTCCGGTGTTACGACCTGGTGCTCTCTTGTGAAGAGCCAAAAGCTCTTGCCCTATCTCGGTAATGGGGAGGTTCGGTCCAGTGTGTTCACCTCAATTTGCGACTTGGTCAGGCGGGGTGGCGACCTCGTCTTAAGATAACGTCTAGGCAATAAGACTTTAAGCGCACCTGAGCGCCTTTGCCCATAGAGAATACTGGGGACGAAAGTCTCTGGGGGGTTCTATGGAGCAAGTCTCCCATTGCTTTCGCAAACCAGTGGGGACAACCCCCAAAAAAAGCGAGTTTTCCACGCCGCGATGTTTATTTTTAATATGAGCCGCTAAAATTTGTCCCTTTTGAATGCATTTACCCCTATGAACCTGAGGTTTTTGATGCATACAAGTCTTTCTGTTGGAAGGCTTATACATAACCAATGGAATGCTTATAGTGTCTCCATTACCTGAGAAAACGATCTTTTCCGGTAAAAATAATGATCTTTCCCTCGTGTTCGGCTATAGCGGAACCCCCCGAATCTAGAGCCGCTTGGCGTTCCAACCCAGTTCCAACAATGCACTTCTCGGACCGAGAAAGCGGAACTGCTTGACGCTGCATACTAGAACTCATTAAAGCCCGATTCTAATCATTATGCTCGATAAAAGGAATGGGGGAAGCTAAAATATATATTCCAATATATATATATTGGAAGGAAGGGAAAAATGCTTCGAAGATGAATCTGTTCCCCGGAGCTGGAACAACTTGTTCTTCCTGACCCGATTCAACGCCAAAGAATTCCCTGGCGCTACCATATAGTATTCATCTCTCCTGAAGAAAGCATCTGTTCCTTGATCTCTAAGATCTTTCATAAAACTCTGTATGGATCCTCAATCACCAATCCTTGCATGAATATGGGTTGTGCCCGAGAGGCTATGAATCGATTGGACCTGCCAATCGAATGAATCGTAACACTCGTAATGATCGACTTTACGAAGATTCCATTGGATTCCGGAAGCTCGTAGCATTGGTCCGGCCCCATTCGCAAACTGAAGAAGCTGGGCGTACCCGCCGGCCCCTGACCTGCCTCCGATTACTGAAACTGAATTCGTTTTTTATTATCCTAAGCCGGCCTATCATTCATTGGTTAGGGTTAGGGAAAAAAGCTAGCTGGAAGTCATTCCTTTGTCTAAAGGCCCTGGTATAGTAGGAGTGTGGTGCGTGCTCTCTCTATTCTGTAGATGCGCTCCTGGGAAGGGAAGCCGGAATTATTGACGTAGATCGTCCCGCCCTGTTCAAGTGATCGCCCCGAGCCGAGCGAGATTGGAGACCGCCTTAATGACTGTTCGTAATGGGCCCTACCATTTGCCTATTTATATAACAGATCGTATGTAATGTAGTTTTTATTTCTGTACCTTTGCCGTCCCTCAGCCCCTCTCCCACCCCACTGGCGGGCGGCGTACCTCACTGAGCAATTGAGCTCAGCCTCCGTCGTCCTACCTCAGCGACGTGCATCTCTTCTCTTGTTGGTCGGAACTCTCTGGCCCCTGCCTGCCGCCCGCTATTGATGATAGCTCAGCAGCAGCCTCCGCCCTACCTTCGTTCGGATTGCTCATGTGCACCTCTTCGCCCCGTCGTTCGTCTCAGGGTTGTCGATCGAGTCACTGACGTCCCTGAGCCGCCTCTGAGCTATCGATCGCGAAGCTATCGCCCGGTTCAACCAACCGTCCGTCCTGGTGCCTTTGCTACTGGTTCGACCGCTTCTCACCGTTAACCCGGTTTCACCTTGGCCCTCGCCCTAGAGTTCTTATGAAGACTCTGGTGGTGCATGTGTATGATAGGTCCTCCCATGCTCTGAGAAGGCATTAATTCGAAGAAATGACGGATAAGTGGAGGGGAGTAAATGCTTAGGCATGAGCAAAATGCTGGTTGAAGAACATACTGGCTGAGGCGTGAGATAGATAACGAACCAAAACTGCAAATTAGTCTAGAGGGGCCGCCTGCTTTTACCGCACCGCTTTTTAGTAAAGGGGAAGAATGAAGAGAGCTCAACAAGGCAAGGCTCTGTTAGAGATCTTTTTTTCTATTGCTGTGTATTGTCATATAGTCTTTATTTTCTTCTTGATTATGTGGCTGTGTGTCATATGACCCACTGTGTTGTTGTAATTTATATATAATAGGGATCAACCCTAATGATAAGTCTTTTTGCGCATTCTCCAATTCTGGATTTTGTCAGGCTCGTTAAACCTTTACCGAGTTCCACGAGGAAGGTCCGATCTCAGCAAAGAAACACGAATTGGATGAAGAGGTCGAATGATGAGGAACTCGGAAATACGCTCGGTATGCAGATCGCACTACACTATTTGTTGTTGATCTCTCGTGGCGCGAGGGAAGGTGGGCAACGAAAGAATTAGACCTTAGATTGAAATACAGATAGGCACTGTAGATACGATTCTTCTTGCTTGGAATTATTGCCAACTCACGATGAGGTTCCGGGCTGGAGGCGCCCGCCCGAATCGAATAGTGGAGAGGTTGAAGAAGCAGTCTTACCTGGCAGGAGATGAAAGCCCTCATGGGGAATAGAGAGATATATCGAACGCCACTTAGAATATATTCGTATAGCTGGAGTGACAATGGCAATCATATAAGGCGCAGTCACGAAGAAAGATGGTAAAAAAAGTCTTCTCCATGCTGCAGGACAACCGGAATACCTAACTGATCGCCTTATGGACCTCTCTAACGTGTTGTCTTCGCCCGAAGCTACGCGAAGTTGTTCACTATAGCATAGCGAAGGCACCAGGGCTTTCTTCATGGTAGCTATGACTACATGAGACGAAAATAAAATATGGAAAAGGATGGACTAGCTTAATAATCCATATATTGATAAGGGCACTATGACCGTCGATCTGGCGTAAACATCCTTATGCGACATCAAGATGGGGGTGAGTTGTCCATTATACATCAGCTGAATGCTAACGAGGTGATATTTTTGATTCAGAATCTGCCCGCCCGCTTGAATAGGATTCGAAATCGAGACCTTGGTAACTCTCTAGTGTTCACCCGCTCCGCTGATCACTTTCTACTGTTCGCTTTATAATTAGAATGTGTCCGCCTCATATTAGTATTAAAAGTATATAAGTAGCGCTTCAAAAAAAAAAAAGCTTTTCATTCTAAGGCACCCGGTCTGCCTCTTTAGAATCTAAGTAGCGCCCTTTGAAGCGCCAGTAGTTTTAGCTATAACTAGTTTGAGTTATCTCATTGTAACACTCTGTAGCTCTTGCTGTAGGCCATGTAGTGGTCTGGTCGGCCTTTCTAATGAACGCTCCGCCCTCCTTGCCCCGTTCTTTGCTATAAGGAATTATTTTTTCCGCGATTATTCGCATGCTTACCTAAAAGCAAAAGGCCGGCCAGAGCGCAATGTCTATAACAAAAAGTAAGCCTGAGTTTGTTGAAAGGCGAACAGCCCCCCCCTTATAGTCGTATGGGGAAGCCGGCATTGGATAGTCCGCGGGGTAGCTTAAGCCACCCACTTGTTAGTTAGGTGGTGGCGCATTCGGCATTCTATAAGCTTCGCCAGAAGGGGCTTTGCTTCCCCCGCCAGAATAGAATGCCTCCTAGAAGCGATTAGTCACAACAACTATCCTATCATAGCAGGCAATAAACCCAAGCCCCACTCTCGATATAAATTCAAGTAAGGCCTCTAGGAGGGAGCCTCCCTACCCTAATAGGATCCCCTACAAGAAAAGGACCTATACAAGTCCCAATGAGTTCCTCTTCCTCGGATTCATCTTGTTTTATCCAGACTGGTCGCCTACTTAAGTACGCAAGCCTTTGGCACTTCATTGAAGTAGGGCGAGCAGCCGGGTAGTGGATTTTTTAGAAAGAGTCTTTCTTTCGGATTGAGTCTGTCCCTCTTCTCCGTGTGTATGGAATGCAGGAATGAATAGAGCCGCGTAGCGCGTAGCATAGCGAATGTTGAAAGCTCTGCGTAGCGTTCTTATTCTTAATGAACCTTAGGTAGTCAATTGTAGAAGTAGAATAAGCAGCTCCTCTCTGTTTCGGTGTAGAGCGGTGGCTTGTGTAGCGATCTGGCTGGAGCTCTTTCAATACGCCGCCTCCGCCTGATTATTCAATGAATGAATGCGTTGTTGATAAAGAGCATAGCGGGCGGGGCTTCCTGATCCGCTTTCGACCTTCCCCATCTGTTCCCACGCACGGATTCTGCCACTGAGAATCTTTCCGGCCGGCGTCTGGATTCCTTCTGCTTTCGTGCGTGCTGATGCTTTCTTCCATAGGGTGGCGTAATATCCCTTCCTCCTTTTTTCCAGGGGCTGGGCTCACTCACTTTCTTTCTATAGAAAAGGGTTCGATCATAAGCTTCTGTGATCGGAGCCAGCATCTCAAGGAGCCATAAGCCATCATAAGCTTATTTGAGGGTATCCCTTCTTAGATGCACCACTGTGATAAGATCGCATAAGCGTCTCCTAGCCTATCTCTTAAGGGCTTCTCTTTCTATGAGAATCCCGCCCAGATGAAAGATCATACGCGCTGCCCTCGAGTTGCTTCATGAAAAAAAGGATATGCATGCCATAGAAGCCACTGCGGGGGGCGAGGGGTAAAAGCCGTTGGTTGAAGGCGCAGGTAATGAATGGGCTTGTTCTTGCATGAGAAAGAAGGAGTCTCCAAAAGCGAGGGG